CGTTCCACAAAGGTTCCAGAAGATGTTAATGGTAAGCAAGAAGATTGTTTACGAAGAAACAACAAGAAAAATTCATATTCTGATACATAAGAGTTATATAGGAATCGAAATAGTCTTTTATTTTCTTTTTTCAAAAGAAAAATCGATTTCATTGAAGTAATAAGACTATTCCAATTCGAATAGTAGTTGAGAAAGAATCGCAATAAATGCAAAGATGGAACATCTTTGATCCGGTATTGAAGGAGTTGAACCAAGATTTCAAAATGGATAGGATAGGGTATTTCTATATGTGATAGATAATGTAAATGCAAAAATTTGTCTTCTAAAAAGGGAAATATTGAATGAATAGATCGTAAATTCTGAAACTTTGGTGTTTCTTTTTCTTTCGGACAAGATAATTCTCGTAGCGAGAATGGGATTTCTACAACGATCGCAAACCCCTCAGATAGAATCTGAGAATAAAACTCAGAATAAAAAAAATTGTTGGAATCCAACAATCGATCTTGGTTAGGATGATTAACCGAGTTAATCCAAAAATTCTGCTGATACATTCGAATAATTAAACGTTTCACAAGTAGTGAACTAAATTTCTTGTTATTACAACTAACAATTTCCACAGGTTCGGAACCTTTTAATCCATAATCATGGGCAAATGCATAAATATACTCCTGAAAGAGAAGTGGGTAAACGAAGTATTGTTGACGAGATTTCTGTTTTTCTGAATACCCTTCCAATTTTTCCATTTGTATTTCTACTTGAATCAGAAAGAAGAAGCATTTCTCGGTTTCTCAAATGATGATACATAGTGCAATATGGTCAAAACAGGGTGTTGCATTTTTTAATACAAACCCTGGAAGGAAAAGGAATCTAATCCACAGATCTTTTCCTTTTCTATCCAATTAGTTTATGTTTGTTCTAATTACAAAAGAGAACAAATCTTTTATTTTTGCAGGCCAATCGCTCTTTTGACTTTGGAATCCAGTCTCTTTATCAATATACTGCTTCTTTTACACATTCAATCCATAACATCCCTTTTCAATCCATAATCAAGAATAATTAGGATTTCTAAAAAAAAAAAGAAAAAATCAAGGGTCCGTTCATAGGAAAACCCAACCTTTCCCCGCATCAGGCACTAATCTATTTTTAACGTCTAATTAGATCGGGGAATCATTTCAATTAAGAAGTTAAGCTCGTTGCTTTTTATTTTACCAGAATTGGAGCCAGGCTCTATCCATTTATTCACTAGACCCAGAAAATCGGAATTTTTTATTCCATTCCAAAAATCCAAAATAAGAAATTGATTTTATTACGACATGCTATTTTTTCCATTCATTACCCTTGAGGATCAGTCGTGGTCTTCTAGACTCTACCAAGAGTCTGGACGAATTTGTTGCTTCATCCAAATGTGTAAAAGATCATAGTCGCACTTAAAAGCCGAGTACTCTACCATTGAGTTAGCAACCCAGATAAAATAGGATCTTAGATACGATCGAAACCCAAAAATCAATGGAATTACACCGCACGCTCCTGTCAAAACATTGAACTAGCAAAACATTAAAAGAAAGATTTTATCGCCCATTAAAAACACTCAAATGCCAAAATGAACAGGTCCGGCTAAATTTCACTAAGGTTAAAAAAGGAGCGGCCCCAATCACGATAGCAAAATTGTCATTTTTTTAGCAATTTAGATTTCTTTATATAAAGAAATCTTGTATGAGAGTACATGCAAGAGGGACAACCCTATCATTTGAGCGAAGTGTAGACAGAAAAACCTAATATGGAGTGAGGATAAAGAGACCTATCTATCTACAAATTCTATTTGTTCAATAGACCTTTGTCAATGGAAATACAATGGTAAGAAAACAAATTAGATAGAAAAAGTAAATAAAATAAGGGCTTATGTTGGATTGGCACGACATAAATCCAGTCAAAAATAGGACTAAGAAAGAGGCAAATTGTGTCTAAATAATTAAACAACGAGGGATACTAGTGATCCTCTCCTACTTTTTTATTCATTTAGTTCTTCAATTAACTCAAAGTTCCTTCTTTTTCTTTAAAGAATTCTGCCTTCCTTAAAATATCATAAACAGTTCTTGTAGGTTGAGCACCCTTTTCAAGGAAATAGAGAATAGCTGGAACATTTAAACAAGTTTGATTCTTTATCGGATCATAAAAACCTACTTTTCGAAGATCTCTTCCTTCTCTTCGAGATCGAACATCAATTGCAACGATTCGATAGACAGCTTATTGGGATAGATGTAGCTAAACAATGCCCCCCCTAGAAACGTATAGGAGGTTTTCTCCTCATACGGCTCGAGAAAAAGATTCGAATTTCTGTCTATAATACAAGTAGATAGAAATTAGACTATGACTTGCATTAATTTCCTTACAGAAAAAACAAATTTCATTTATACTCATGACTCAAGTTGGTTAATTTTGACTGACAGACTTAAAAGGAAAAATCCTTCCAAATTTTTTGAGTCGTCTCTAAACTCTTTTCTTTGTCTCATCTCGAACGAATTGACTTTTATTCCTTATTCTGATCCAATTCTATTGTTGAGACAATTGAAAATCGCGTTTACTTGTTCCGGAATTCTTTATCTTTGATTTGTGAAATCCTTGGGTTTAGACATTACTTCGGGAATTCCTATTCTTTTTTCTTTCAAAAGAGTAGCAACATACCCTTTTTTTCTTATTTCCTTCGATAAAGCATTTCCCTCTTCTATAGAAATCGAATATGGGCGATTGATTCTGATAGACTTTTAATTGAAAGAGTTTTTCCAATCTTCCAAAATTGGACTTTCTTCTTATTTTAACCTTTCGATTTCTATATTAAGGATAGACTGACAAAGTTGGCCTAATTTATTAGTTTTCACTAACCCTAGATTCTTTCCCTTGATAAAAAATCAATTCTGTCCTCTCGAGCTCCATCGTGTACTATTTACTTACAAACAACCCAGCGCAAATTTGGTTCGGGACGAATAGAACAGACTATGTCGAGCCAAGAGCATTTTCATTACTATGGAAAATGATGGATAACAAAATCCACAATCGATCATGTCCTTCAAGTCGCACGTTGCTTTCTACCACATCGTTTTAAACGAAGTTTTACCATAACAAACATTCCTCTAATTTCATTGCAAAGTGGTATAGGGAATTGATCCAATATGGATGGGATCATGAATAGTCATTGGTTTAGTTTAGTTTTTTGTATACTAATTCAAACTTGCTATCTATGGAGAAATATGGATAAAAGAAATAAGTATTTATCGGGGAAGACTCCGCAAAGATCCAATTTATTTAAACCCATATTCTATCATATGAAGGAAACATAGTTCGAAAAAGACGAATAAACAAGTTTGCTTAAGACTTATTTTTTATTGAATTTCCATCCTCAACAGAGGACTCGAGATGGTCAATCCTGAAATGAGAAGCGAAGGATCGACTCTTCTCCAACAAATAAACTATCAACCTCAAAAAAAGTTTAATTAATTTAATTATTATATTAGAATTAGATTAGCAATATATTTTTCCATAACAAAAACAATTAACTATTAACTAAATAAACTATTCCAATGAAAAGATTGAAAGTTTTTTGGTAGTTATAGAATTCTCGTACTTCTTCGACTCGAATACCAAAAGAGGGAAAAAATGAAGTAAAAAAAACACATTTCGTGTAAAGTCAAATTAAGGCCTTTGCTTTTACTTATAGCATTCTTTCTTTTACCTAAAAGAAGCAACTCCAAATCAAAAATCAGGAGAAGTATGATTTTTGGAATCCATTCTATCCAACGAACAGTTCTTACCTTATCCTTACCAGAATGGATCATTCTGGATATTTAAAGAATCGCAGATCGAGATGGTTTTCGCTTAACCAAAGAGGGGCCCTTTTTACTAATAATATAATACAACAAAAATCTATCTCTATCATAAAGGGATAGGTCTCATTTTTTATACAGTGTTTTACGTCAAGTTTAAAATTTTTGCAATTAATTCGAAAGCCGAGTAGACAGAATATATGAATTTCTCTCTAATCCTCACATTCCATTGATTTAGAAATGGATATTTGCAAATCAGATAATATCTAAAATACAAAAATGGAGTTCCTATCCATAGAATAGAAACCCTTTTTCTTTTTTCGCAAGCCGATCTTGGTCAAAAGTTTTAAGACCTGTGCTGAAACTAAAAACTTCCTATTCTTTAATCTGGCCATGAAATATAGAATTAGGATACCCCCTTTATTTTCTTTTTATTTACTTACTTTAGTTCTTTAGTTCGGGAAAAAGAAATAGGGGGTCCTTCTTTTCTTTCACATTAGATGTCAAATGTATCATGTAAGAATTCCCCCTTCATGGATATGGAGCATAAAGTTTATCTAAGAAGTTCGAATTTCAAAACACATATGAGTAATGAGTAGTAGTAGGGGCATATCCTGAATGTGACTGATAGACCCAATTTTTCATGAAAATAAAGATATTCAATTTGACTGGACTTGACACTTGATTATGTTTTCTGAGAAAGAAAAAGAATGCTTAGAAATGCATCTAATCTAAGAGTTCATAAGAGATAATTATTCTCTTTAATAAACTTTCTTTTGTCTCGTGTGGGGTACAATATGATTTCATCTTTCGTTTCATCAGAAAAAATCTGGGACGGAAGGATTCGAACCTCCGAATAACGGGACCAAAACCCGCTGCCTTACCACTTGGCCACGCCCCATTTCTGGTTTTATGCGACACTAATAAACACTATTATGTTTATTTGTTATTCGTCAATCCCACTTCAATTACATAAAAAATGAGGGATACTCTCTTGCTAGGATTCTAGACATGCGGATAATATAGAATCCAAAAAATGCATTGATCATTACATGGAATTCTATTAAGATATTATATGAAAGTCGAATTTCTTCCATTCTCATTTGAGAGTGCGAATACAAGGAGGTATTTTGCGTTTGGGAAAGTCCGAAGAAAAAAGGATTTTGAACCCGCCTTTTCTTTTTTCCCTTAGAAAAATAACTCAATCAAAATCCAATTATCTACTCTACAAGAACGAAATGCTTGTTATGCCTAATATACTTAGTTTAACCTGTATCTGTTTTAATTCTGTTCTTTATCCGACTAGTTTTTTCTTCGCCAAATTGCCCGAAGCTTATGCCATTTTCAACCCCATCGTGGATTTTATGCCTGTCATACCTATACTCTTTTTTCTATTAGCCTTTGTTTGGCAAGCTGCTGTAAGTTTTCGATGAAATCTTTACTACTCTGTTCTGTCTGCCAAATTGAATGATGTATTCATTCCAAAAAAATTCTAAAAATGAATAAAAGCCGAGAAGTCTTATATTATGAACCTTCGATTCTAAAATTCGAATTCTTCTACATTGAATGTATAGCTGCAGCAATAAATTGGGATCCGCCTTTCTACCCCACCCCCTGCACCTACGTTGAGCAGGTACCTTTAGGTACCCACACAATACCTAACCTAATTTTTGATATTGATAAGAGTGCTTATTATAAATCAATTCTTGCAATTTTTTTCCAGAATTGATTTTTGCATTTTTAGGTGTAAAAATAAACAAAACCCATCCTAGTGGATCTGTGTGGTAAGGAAAAACGGGTAATCTATTCCTTAAAAAAAAATCTTGGAGATTATGTAATGCTTACTCTCAAACTTTTTGTTTATACAGTAGTGATATTCTTTGTTTCCCTCTTTATCTTTGGATTCTTATCTAATGACCCAGGACGTAATCCTGGGCGTGAGGAGTAAAAATCCAAATTTTTTTGGAATTTTTTCTTACAAATTGGATTTGTTTCGTACATTTATCTATGAGAAAATCCGGGGGTCAGAATTCCTTCCAATTCGAAAGTCCCAAATGATCCGAGGGGGCGGAAAGAGAGGGATTCGAACCCTCGGTACAAAAAAATTGTACAACGGATTAGCAATCCGCCGCTTTAGTCCACTCAGCCATCTCTCCCCGTTCCAAATCGAAAGGTTTCCGTGATATGACAGAGGCAAGAAATAACGATTGCAAAAAATCCTTCCTTTTTCTTTCAAAAGTCCATAAAAATTATATTGCCAATTCCATTTTAATTATATTCTTTTTTCTTAATGTTAATAAAAAAAAGAAGAAAATTCTTGTTTTTTCTTTCTAAAATTCGATATTGGCTGAGAAACAATCAGATAGATTTTCTCTTCAGCGGGCATTTTCATATAGGACTTGTTATAATAAAACAAGCAGGTTATATAAAAAATAAAAAACTCTTTTTTCGATTATTTATAAACAAAACAAAAAGGGTTCTTATCAAACCCACCATAAAATTGGAAAGAAAGATAAAGTAAGTAGACCTGACTCCTTGAATGATGCCTCTATCCACTATTCTGATATATAAATTCGATGTAGATGAAATTGTATAAGCGGATTTTTTGTATTTCCTTAGACTTAGACCGCGCAAGGCAAGAATTTTTCGCTATTTACGATTTCATATTCTTGTTACTAGATGTTCTATAGGAATAAGAAGAAATCGCAACTCCTTTCCGCTACACATAAAAATGGATTTCGAAAGTCAATTTTTTTTTCAATATCTTTCTTTTTTTTCAGAATCCAATTTTTGTTCTTCCACCCATGCAATAGAGAGCGAGTGGGAAAAGAGGGGTTACTTTTATTTTCATTTTTCCTTAACTTAAAAGATAGGCTTTGAAATAGGAGTCATGGAATAATGCTGAATTCAAATGTTTATTTCTATAGTATAAGAAAAACTAATCGAATCAAATTCATGGATTTACCACGACCTCGGCTGTGACCCCATAGATAAAAATGAAAAATTTCTATCTTCGAGACCTTTGAAAAAGGGCATTGAACGAGAAAGAAATCGTCCACAGATAATCAAACTATCGTATGCCTTGGAAGTGATATGAGGTGCTCGGAAATGGTTGAAGTAATTGAATAGGAGGATCACTATGACTATAGCCCTTGGTAGAGTTACTAAAGAAGAAAATGATCTATTTGATATTATGGACGACTGGTTACGAAGGGACCGTTTCGTTTTTGTAGGATGGTCCGGCCTATTGCTCTTTCCTTGTGCTTATTTCGCTTTAGGGGGTTGGTTTACAGGGACAACTTTTGTAACTTCTTGGTATACCCATGGATTGGCTAGTTCCTATTTGGAAGGTTGTAATTTCTTAACCGCGGCAGTTTCCACCCCTGCCAATAGTTTAGCACACTCTTTGTTGCTACTATGGGGCCCGGAAGCGCAAGGGGATTTTACTCGTTGGTGTCAATTAGGCGGTCTGTGGACTTTTGTCGCTCTCCATGGGGCTTTTGCACTAATAGGTTTCATGTTACGTCAATTTGAACTTGCTCGGTCTGTTCAATTGCGGCCTTATAATGCAATTTCATTCTCTGCTCCAATCGCTGTTTTCGTTTCCGTATTCCTTATTTATCCACTGGGGCAATCTGGTTGGTTCTTTGCGCCGAGTTTTGGCGTAGCAGCGATATTTCGA